GTCTGTTAATGTAGCTTATATAAAGCAAAGCACTGAAAATGCTTAGATGGATGCAAGCATCCCATAAACACTTAAAGGTTTGGTCCTAGCCTTATAATTAATTGGAAGCAGGATTACACATGCAAACATCCCTAAGCCAGTGTCAAATCCCACAGAGTTCTTGAACTCTAAGGAGAGGGCATCAAGTACATACAACATAGCTAAAGACGCCTTGCCTAGCCACGCCCCCACGGGACCCAGCAGTGATAAAAATTAAGCAATAAACGAAAGTTTGACTAAGCCATGCTTCCTTAAGGGTTGGTAAATTTCGTGCCAGCCACCGCGGTCATACGATTAACCCAAACTAATTATTCTCGGCGTAAAACGTGTTACTGGAAAAAAAAAAAAAAAAAATAAAATAGAATTAAAATCCGCCCAATATGTGAAAATTCATCGCTGGACTTAAAACCAATGACGAAAGTAATTCTAACTCACCTGAGACACGATAGCTAAGACCCAAACTGGGATTAGATACCCCACTATGCTTAGCCCTAAACTATAATATTTACAAAACAAAAATATTTGCCTGAGAACTACTAGCCACTGCTTAAAACTCAAAGGACTTGGCGGTACTTTATATCCATCTAGAGGAGCCTGTTCTATAATCGATAAACCCCGCTATACCTCACCACCACTTGCTAATTCAGCCTATATACCGCCATCTTCAGCAAACCCTAAAAAGGAGCCAAAGTAAGCAAGAGAATCACCATAAAAACGTTAGGTCAAGGTGTAGCCAATGTGGTGGGAAGTAATGGGCTACATTTTCTTACCAAGAACATAACGCTATCCTTTATGAAATTAAAGGACAAAGGAGGATTTAGTAGTAAATTAAGAATAGAGAGCTTAATTGAATAGAGCAATGAAGTACGCACACACCGCCCGTCACCCTCCTCAAACTAAATAAAAGAAACCTATACATAATTATATCAAACATTTACGAGAGGAGATAAGTCGTAACAAGGTAAGCATACTGGAAAGTGTGCTTGGAATAACCATGGTGTAGCTTAAACATGCAAAGCATCTGGCCTACACCCAGAAGATTTCACAACTAATGAACGCCATGAACCAAACCTAGCCCTAACACTAATATAACTCAACTATAACATGCATATTAAAACAAAACATTTGACAAAAGAGAGTATTGGAGAAAGAAATCTACTTTAGGAGCTATAGAAGAAGTACCGCAAGGGAAAGATGAAAGATATATTTAAAGTAAAAATAAGCAAAGATTAAACCTTGTACCTTTTGCATAATGAGTTAACTAGAAAACACCTAACTAAGAGATCTTTAGCTAGGCACCCCGAAACCAAACGAGCTACCTAAGAGCAGTACAAAGAACTAACCCGTCTATGTAGCAAAATAGTGGGACGACTGTTAGGTAGAGGTGAAAAGCCTACCGAGCTTGGTGATAGCTGGTTACCCAATAAAGAATTTCAGTTCAACTTTAAGATTACCATAAGAAATACAAATCAAAATGTAATCTTAAAATTTAGCCTGAAGGGGGACAGCCCTTCAGGAATGGAAACAACCTTTAATAGTGAATAAACCCCTATACTTGAGACCATAGTTGGCCTAAAGGCAGCCACCAATAGAGAAAGCGTTAAAGCTCAACACTAAAAACCCTAAATTCCACAAACCAAAATGAATTCCTATTTCCACTAATTGGGTTAATCTATAATTATATAGATGAAATACTGTTAACATGAGTAACAAGAACATTGTTCTCCCAGCACAAGCCTATAACAACCCGGATAACCATTGTTAGTTAACAATCAAAGGTGAAAAAACATTAATAAAACTCACCCGTACTCAAACTGTTAACCCAACACAGGCGTGCTACAAGGAAAGATTAAAAGAAGTAAAAGGAACTCGGCAAACAAGAATCCCGCCTGTTTACCAAAAACATCACCTCTAGCATAAAAAGTATTAGAGGCACTGCCTGCCCAGTGACAAACGTTTAACGGCCGCGGTATCCTGACCGTGCAAAGGTAGCATAATCACTTGTTCCTTAATTGGGGACTGGAATGAATGGCCACACGAGGATTCAACTGTCTCTTACTTCCAATCGGTGAAATTGACCTTCCCGTGAAGAGGCGGGAATGATATAATAAGACGAGAAGACCCTATGGAGCTTTAATTTACTGACTTACCCTTAACAACTATCAACCCTAATGGGTCAAACAACAAGCCCTAAGTCAGTAATTTCGGTTGGGGTGACCTCGGAGCATAAAACAACCTCCGAAAGATCTTATAACCAAGACTAACAAGTCGAAGTAATAATAATCCAATTGACCCAATCATACTTTGATCAACGGACCAAGTTACCCTAGGGATAACAGCGCAATCCTATTCAAGAGTCCATATCGACAATTAGGGTTTACGACCTCGATGTTGGATCAGGACATCCCAATGGTGTAGCAGCTATTAATGGTTCGTTTGTTCAACGATTAAAGTCCTACGTGATCTGAGTTCAGACCGGAGTAATCCAGGTCGGTTTCTATCTATTAACTATTTCTCCCAGTACGAAAGGACAAGAGAAATGAGGCCTCCTTAAACAAAGCGCCTTAAAGCTAATATATGAACTTATCTCAATTTAATAAGCTTGTAAAATTAATACCCTAGACAAGGGTTCAATTAGGGTGGCAGAGCCAGGTAATTGCGTAAGACTTAAAACCTTGTCCCCAGAGGTTCAAATCCTCTCCCTAATAGTGTACTTCATCAACATCCTAACCCTTCTAGTACCAGTATTAATCGCCATAGCATTCCTAACCTTAGTAGAACGTAAAATCCTAGGCTACATGCAACTACGAAAAGGACCAAATATCGTAGGACCCTACGGCATCCTACAACCATTTGCAGATGCAATAAAACTGTTTATTAAAGAACCCCTACGCCCCCTAGCCACCTCCACAACTCTATTTATTATTGCCCCAACCCTATCCCTTACCCTAGCTCTAAGCTTATGAATTCCCCTTCCCATACCTCATCCCCTAGTAAATCTAAACTTAGGTGTCCTATTTATTCTAGCCACATCGAGTCTCTCAGTATATTCTATTCTATGATCAGGATGAGCCTCCAACTCCAAATACTCAATATTCGGAGCCCTACGAGCAGTAGCACAAACAATTTCGTATGAAGTAACAATAGCAATTATCCTGCTATCTGTACTTCTCATGAACGGCTCCTTCTCAATACAAGCCCTTATTTACACCCAAGAACCACTATGACTTCTAATTCCAGCCTGACCACTAGCCATAATATGATTTATCTCAACCCTAGCAGAAACAAACCGAGCCCCATTTGACCTAACAGAAGGTGAATCAGAACTAGTTTCCGGCTTCAACGTTGAATATGCCGCCGGACCATTCGCATTATTCTTTATAGCCGAATATATAAACATTATTCTCATAAACGCCATTTCAACAATCGTATTCATAGGCCCATTCCACAACTTACACAACCCTGAGCTTTACACCACAAATTTCATACTAAAAACCCTAATCCTAACCACCCTATTCCTATGAATCCGAGCCTCCTATCCCCGATTCCGATATGATCAACTGATACACCTACTATGAAAAAACTTTCTCCCCCTGACACTGGCTTTCTGCATATGACATATCTCTATCCCAATCTTTATGGCAAGCATTCCACCCTATGTTTAGAAATATGTCTGAAAAAAGAGTTACTTTGATAGAGTAAATTATAGAGGTTTAAACCCTCTTATTTCTAGAACAATAGGAATCGAACCTATACCTGAGAATCCAAAGTTCTCCGTGCTACCCATTACACCCCATTCTAAGTAAGGTCAGCTAATAAAGCTATCGGGCCCATACCCCGAAAATGTTGGTTTAAATCCCTCCCGTACTAATTAACCCAGTCACACTTACAATCATCTACTCCACAATCCTCATAGGACCCATGATTACCATACTTGCCTCCAACCTATTCATCATGTGAATCGGACTAGAAATAAATCTTCTAGCCTTAATCCCACTAATAGTTAGCAACTCTAACCCACGCTCTACAGAAGCAGCTACAAAATACTTCCTAACACAAGCAACCGCCTCCATAATCCTCCTTCTCTCTATCATCATAAACTTCAAACAACTAGGACTATGAACATTTCAACCAGAAACTAACAATCTTATCATAGCAATAACCTTTATCTCCCTAGCAATTAAACTAGGGCTAGCCCCATTCCACTCATGACTGCCTGAAGTGACCCAAGGAATCAAGCTAAAAACTGGTCTAATCCTCCTAACTTGACAAAAAGTCGCCCCACTATCAATCCTATTTCAATTCCACGAATTAATAGACCCCAAAATACTGATCCTCTCAGCCATTACTTCAGTATTAATTGGAGCATGAAATGGGTTAAACCAGACACAAGTACGAAAAATTATAGCCTATTCATCTATCGCCCACATAGGCTGAATAGTGTCCATTTTATCATATAACCCCTCCCTCACAATCCTCAACCTTTCAATTTATATTATTATAACAATCCCTATATTCATAATCTTCCACTCACACTCATTCACATCCATCACCTCTATATCCCTCATGTGAAATAAAATACCAATAGCACTACCTATAACCTCATTAATTCTACTCTCAACCGGAGGACTCCCACCACTTACCGGATTCCTACCAAAATGAGCCATCATCACAGAACTACTAAAAAACAACAATCTCATCCTAGCAACACTGATAGCAATAACAGCCCTAATCAACCTATTCTTCTACACTCGACTGATCTACTCAACATCCCTAACCACATTTCCAACAAACAATAACTCCAAAATATATATTCACCACTATTACCACAAAACCAACAATATCTTACCACCCCTTATAATCCTAAGCACAATAATATTACCCCTATCCCCCTTGCTTTTATAAGCAGAAGTTTAGGATACCAAGTCCAAGGGCCTTCAAAGCCCTAAGCAAACCTAAAAAGTTTAACTTCTGATAAGGACTGCAAGACTCCATCTTACATCTAATGAATGCAAATCAATTGCTTTTATTAAGCTAAGTCCTCAGCTAGATTGATAGGACTCAAACCTATAAATTTTTAGTTAACAGCTAAACACCCTAAACTGGCTTCAATCTACTTCTCCCGCCTATCAGAAAGGGGGCGGGAGAAGCCTTAGTAGAGTCAGTTCTCTACACCTTCGAATTTGCAATTCGATGTGATTATCACCTTAAGGCTTGGTAAAAAGAGGCTTTATCCTCTGTGCTTAGATTTACAGTCTAATGCCTTACTCAGCCATTTTACCTATGTTCATTAATCGCTGACTATTCTCTACCAATCATAAAGACATCGGGACCTTATATCTCCTATTTGGGGCCTGAGCAGGGATAGTAGGAACAGCCCTTAGCATCCTAATTCGAGCAGAACTTGGACAACCAGGTGCACTATTAGGTGACGACCAAATTTACAATGTAATTGTTACAGCCCACGCATTTGTCATAATTTTCTTCATAGTAATGCCAATAATAATTGGTGGGTTCGGCAACTGATTAGTCCCATTAATAATTGGAGCCCCTGACATAGCATTCCCACGAATAAACAACATAAGCTTCTGACTCCTGCCCCCATCATTTCTTCTACTTCTAGCATCATCCATAGTAGAAGCAGGAGCTGGAACAGGATGAACTGTTTACCCGCCACTGGCCGGCAACCTAGCCCACGCAGGAGCATCCGTAGACCTAACTATTTTCTCCCTTCACTTGGCAGGCGTTTCATCAATTCTAGGTGCTATCAATTTTATTACTACTATTATTAACATAAAACCACCAGCCATAACACAATACCAAACCCCACTATTTGTATGATCAGTCCTCATTACCGCTGTACTTCTCCTTCTCTCTCTCCCAGTACTAGCCGCAGGTATTACAATACTCCTTACAGACCGTAACCTGAATACCACATTCTTTGACCCAGCCGGAGGCGGTGACCCTATTTTATATCAACACTTATTTTGATTCTTCGGTCACCCTGAAGTATACATCCTTATCCTCCCAGGCTTTGGCATTATTTCCCACATTGTCACTTACTACTCAGGCAAAAAAGAACCATTCGGCTACATAGGAATGGTATGAGCTATAATATCTATCGGCTTCCTAGGCTTTATCGTGTGAGCCCACCATATATTCACAGTAGGGTTAGACGTAGACACCCGAGCTTACTTTACGTCAGCCACAATAATTATCGCCATTCCAACCGGAGTAAAAGTATTTAGCTGACTAGCAACACTCCATGGGGGCAATATCAAATGATCTCCTGCAATACTATGAGCCCTAGGATTTATTTTCCTATTCACAGTAGGTGGACTAACAGGCATTGTGCTGTCTAACTCCTCTCTAGACATTGTTCTCCACGACACATATTATGTAGTAGCACACTTCCACTATGTTCTGTCAATAGGCGCTGTCTTTGCTATTATAGCAGGATTCGTCCACTGATTCCCATTATTTACAGGCTACACACTAGATGATACATGAGCTAAAACACACTTCGCCATTATATTCGTAGGAGTCAACATAACATTTTTCCCACAACATTTCCTTGGATTATCAGGCATGCCACGACGTTATTCCGACTACCCAGACGCTTATACCACATGAAATACAGTCTCATCTATAGGGTCATTCATCTCACTTACAGCAGTCCTAATTATAATTTTCATAATCTGAGAAGCTTTTGCTTCCAAACGAGAAGTACTTCACGTAGAGCACACATCTACAAACCTAGAGTGGCTCCACGGCTGCCCACCACCATATCACACATTTGAAGAACCAACTTTCGTAAAAGTGAAATAAGAAAGGAAGGACTCGAACCCCCTAAAACTGGTTTCAAGCCAGCATCATAACCTTTATGTCTTTCTCAATGAGATATTAGTAAATAAATTACATAACTTTGTCAAAGTTAAATTATAGACTAACCTCTATATATCTTACATGGCTTATCCACTCCAACTAGGCTTACAAGATGCCTCCTCACCCATTATAGAAGAACTAATAAATTTCCATGATCATACGCTCATAATCGTTTTTCTTATTAGCTCCTTAGTACTATACATTATTACACTTATATTAACAACAAAACTAACTCATACTAGTACTATAGATGCCCAAGAAGTAGAAACCATCTGAACTATTCTACCTGCCGTTATTCTAGTCTTAATTGCCCTCCCATCACTACGAATTCTCTACATAATAGACGAAATTAATAATCCAGCCCTTACAGTAAAAACCATAGGCCACCAATGATATTGAAGCTACGAATATACAGACTATGAAGATCTCTGCTTCGACTCCTATATAGTCCCAACATCCGATCTTAAACCAGGGGAACTCCGACTCCTAGAAGTAGATAACCGAGTAGTACTCCCTATAGAACTTCCCATCCGAATACTAATCTCGTCCGAAGACGTACTCCACTCATGAGCCGTCCCTTCCCTAGGACTTAAAACAGATGCCATCCCAGGACGATTAAATCAAGCAACAATCTCATCCAATCGCCCAGGCTTATTCTACGGACAGTGCTCAGAAATCTGTGGGTCCAATCATAGTTTTATACCCATTGTCCTAGAAATGGTACCTCTAAAAAACTTCGAAGACTGATCTCTATCAATAATTTAACAACATTACGAAGCTTAGAGCGTTAACCTTTTAAGTTAAAGATAGAGATGTATAGTCTCCGTAGTGAATGCCACAACTGGATACATCCACATGATTCACCACTGTCCTATCTACTACAATCACACTATTTATCCTTATACAACTAAAAGTTTCACTATTTACTTTTTCACAGACGCCATCAGTAAAATCCATTAAACTTATAAAAACTAATAATCCTTGAGAATCAAAATGAACGAAAATCTATTCGCCTCTTTCATTACCCCTACAATAATAGGCCTACCTATTGTTATCCTCATTATCATAATACCATCAGTACTTTTAACACCATCTAAACGATTAATCTCCAACCGTTTTGACTCATTCCAACAATGATTGATTAAACTTATCATTAAACAAATAATACTAATTCACTCACCTAAAGGACGGACATGATCACTCATACTAGTATCTTTAATTATTTTTATTGGCTCAACAAACCTATTAGGCCTACTACCCCACACATTTACTCCCACAACACAACTATCCACAAACCTGGGGATAGCAATTCCACTATGAGCCGGAGCCGTAATTTTAGGCTTCCGCCACAAACTAAAAGCCTCACTAGCCCACTTCTTACCCCAAGGAACCCCAATCTCCCTTATCCCCATACTTATTATTATCGAAACTATCAGCCTTTTCATCCAACCTATAGCTCTAGCAGTTCGTCTAACAGCCAACATTACTGCAGGACACCTATTAATTCACCTCATCGGAGGGGCTACATTAGTTCTCACAAGCATCAGCCCCCCAACAGCTACCATCACATTTATTATCCTAGCACTGCTCACCATTCTAGAGTTCGCTGTAGCCCTTATTCAAGCCTACGTATTCACCCTACTAGTTAGCCTTTACTTACATGACAACACCTAATGACCCACCAAACACATGCATTCCACATAGTCAACCCAAGCCCATGACCTCTTACAGGAGCTCTCTCAGCCCTTCTATTAACCTCAGGCTTAGTAATGTGATTCCACTACAACTCAATTATCCTCCTGTCCCTAGGCCTTCTAGCCAATACCCTAACTATGTACCAATGATGACGTGACGTAATCCGAGAAGGAACTTACCAAGGCCACCACACCCCTATCGTACAAAAAGGGTTACGCTACGGAATAATCCTATTTATCGTTTCCGAGGTTTTCTTCTTTGCCGGATTCTTCTGAGCCTTCTACCACTCAAGCCTAGTTCCAACACACGACCTAGGGGGCTGCTGACCACCAACAGGAATTACACCTCTCAACCCACTAGAAGTGCCCCTCCTAAATACATCTGTTCTACTAGCATCCGGAGTCTCCATCACCTGAGCCCACCATAGCCTAATAGAAGGCAAGCGCAACAATATAAATCAAGCCCTATTCATTACAATCCTACTAGGAGTGTACTTTACTATCCTACAAGCCTCAGAGTACTTTGAGACCTCCTTCTCCATTTCAGATGGGATTTATGGCTCTACATTCTTCATAGCAACTGGCTTCCATGGCCTACACGTAATTATTGGCTCCACTTTCCTAATTATCTGCCTTCTTCGACAATTAAAATTTCACTTTACATCAAAACATCATTTTGGCTTTGAAGCAGCAGCATGATATTGACATTTCGTAGATGTCGTCTGACTATTCCTATATGTCTCCATTTATTGATGAGGCTCATACTTTCTTAGTATAATCAGTACATCTGACTTCCAATCAGCTAGCTCTAGTAATACCCTAGAAGAAAGTAATTAACATAATACTTGTCCTATTGATTAACATCACATTATCCGTAATCCTAATCTCCGTGGCCTTCTGACTCCCACACCTAAACACGTACACAGAAAAAGCCAATCCATATGAATGCGGATTTGACCCAATAAGCTCAGCCCGATTACCCTTCTCAATAAAATTTTTCTTAGTAGCCATTACCTTCCTACTATTTGACCTAGAAATTGCGTTACTCCTGCCCCTACCATGAGCCATACAATACCCCAACATAAACCTACCTACCATCATAGCTTTTATCCTAATTACAATTCTAGCCCTAGGCTTAGCCTACGAATGAACACAAAAAGGCCTAGAATGAACAGAATAATTGGTAATTAGTTTAATTAAAATTAATGATTTCGACTCATTAGATTATGATAATATCATAATTACCAAAAATGACACCTGCAGTACTCAACATCACCCTGGCCTTCATCTTCTCATTTCTAGGGACTCTCATATTCCGATCACATCTGATATCTACCCTCCTATGTTTAGAAGGAATAATACTTTCCTTATTCATTCTAGCCACAATCACGCCCCTAAATACACACTCAATAATTATATTCCCTATCCCCATTGTAATCTTAGTATTTGCTGCCTGCGAAGCAGCCGTAGGACTAGCCCTACTAGCCAAAATCTCAAACACCTACGGCTCCGACTTCGTACAAAACCTAAACTTACTACAATGCTAAAAATTATTATACCCTCTGTCATATTACTACCCCTAACCTGACTCTCCGTCAACAAAAAAGTATGAATTAACGTAACAACCTACAGCCTCTTAATTAACTTAATTTCCATTAGCCTTCTATGACAAAACAACGAAAGCAGTCTAAACTTCTCTATCATATTCTCCGCAGATCCCCTATCTGCCCCACTTCTAGTCCTAACAACCTGACTACTCCCACTAATACTCCTAGCTAGCCAAAACCACATCAAAAAAGAACAAGAATATAACAAAAAACTTTACATCTCTTTACTAGTAACCCTTCAAATCTTACTTATCATAACATTCTCTGCAAATGAACTCATTATGTTTTACGTACTATTTGAAGCCACCCTTATTCCAACCCTAATTATCATCACACGGTGAGGGAACCAAACAGAACGCTTAAATGCAGGAATCTACTTCCTATTCTACACCCTAATTGGTTCTATTCCCCTATTAATTGCCCTAATCTACATCCAAAACTCAATAGGAACTCTAAACTTCATCCTTATATCATTAAGCCATTCGCCCATTAACCAAACATGATCAAACAACATCCTATGATTAGCATGCATAATGGCCTTTATAATTAAAATACCCCTATACGGCGTCCACCTATGATTACCAAAAGCCCACGTAGAGGCCCCCATCGCTGGCTCTATGATCCTAGCAGCCATCCTACTAAAACTGGGAGGATATGGCATAATACGAATCTCCATGATCCTAGACCCGGTAACCAAATCCATAGCATACCCATTTATCCTCCTATCACTATGAGGCATAATTATAACCAGTTCCATTTGCCTCCGACAAACAGACCTAAAGTCACTCATCGCTTACTCCTCAGTAAGCCATATGGCCTTAGTTATTGCAGCAATCATAATCCAAACACCATGAAGCTTCATAGGAGCTACAGCCCTCATAATTGCCCACGGACTCACGTCGTCCCTACTATTCTGCCTAGCCAACACCAATTACGAACGAATCCACAGCCGAACAATAATCATGGCCCGTGGCCTACAAATAGTTTTTCCCTTGATAGCCACCTGATGAATTATAGCAAGCCTAGCTAATCTTGCTCTCCCACCAACAATCAATTTAATCGGAGAACTAATAATCACAATTTCGCTGTTCTCCTGATCAAATACATCAATTATCCTCCTAGGAACTAATATCCTGATTACCTCCCTATACTCAATCTACATAATCGTAACCACACAACGAGGAAAATTAACCAGCCACATAAATAACCTACAGCCCTCCCATACACGAGAATTAACACTAATAGCCCTCCACATCCTCCCTCTAATCCTACTAACAATCAACCCTAAACTAATTATAGGATTTACAATATGTTAATATAGTTTAATAAAAATATCAGACTGTGAATCTGAAGATAGGATATTAATCTCCTTATTCACCAAGAAAGTATGCAAGAACTGCTAACTCATGCCACCGTACCTAAACGTACGGCTTTCTTACTTTTATAGGATAGAAGTAATCCGTTGGTCTTAGGAACCAAAAACTTGGTGCAACTCCAAATGAAAGTAATAAACACAATTACATCTTCAATTTTACTAGTCTTCCTTCTCCTACTATTCCCCATAGCTCTCTCATTTACAAACCTAACCAAACAAATTAACTTCCCAAACTATGTAACCCTGTGCATTAAATACGCCTTCTTCACCAGCCTAATCCCACTATTTTCATTCTTCAACTCTGGCACAGAAATAATAATCTCTAATTGGCACTGAATCACTATTGGATCCATAAAATTATCACTAAGCCTAAAATTCGACTTCTTCTCCATTATCTTCCTACCAGTAGCCCTATTCGTTACATGATCTATCATAGAATTCTCCATATGATACATACACTCAGACCCTAATCTAAGCCGATTTATCAAGTACCTGCTCTTATTCCTAATCACCATACTCATTTTAACTTCCGCTAACAACCTGTTCCAACTCTTCATTGGCTGAGAAGGAGTAGGAATTATATCCTTCCTACTAATTGGCTGATGATATGGACGATCCGATGCAAACACAGCAGCCCTACAAGCCATCCTATACAACCGCATCGGCGATATTGGCTTTATCCTAGCCATAACCTGATTCTGCACAAAAACCAACTCATGGGATCTTCAACAAATCTTCATCATAGATAAACCAAACATTATCCCTCTTACAGGACTAATCATTGCTGCCACGGGCAAATCAGCCCAATTCGGCCTCCACCCCTGACTACCATCAGCCATAGAAGGCCCAACCCCTGTATCAGCACTACTCCACTCTAGCACTATAGTCGTAGCAGGAATCTTCCTACTAATCCGCTTCCACCCACTTACCTCCAACAATAATATTGTCCTAACAACTATACTATGCCTAGGTGCAATTACCACTCTATTCACAGCAATCTGCGCTCTAACCCAAAACGACATCAAAAAAATCGTAGCATTTTCAACATCAAGTCAGTTAGGCCTCATAATAGTTACACTAGGAATCAACCAACCACACCTTGCCTTTCTACACATTTGCACACACGCATTTTTCAAGGCTATATTATTTATGTGCTCCGGATCTATCATTCACAGCCTAAATGACGAACAAGACATTCGAAAAATAGGTGGTTTGGCAAAAGCCATACCATTCACATCCTCATGCCTAACCATTGGCAGTCTCGCCCTAACCGGAACCCCCTTCCTCACAGGCTTCTACTCAAAAGACCTAATCATTGAAGCCGCCAACACCTGTTATACCAACGCCTGAGCCCTCTTAATTACACTAGTGGCCACCTCAATAACAGCCATTTACAGCATACGAATTATTTATTTCGTCCTAATATCAAAACCCCGATTCCCCTCTACAATTATTATTAATGAAAACAACCCAATACTAATTAACCCTATCAAACGATTAGCACTAGGAAGTATTATAGCAGGATTTTTCATTTCCTATAATATCCCGCCAACAACCATCCAAGTAATGACTATACCCTGATATCTAAAAACTATAGCACTCATAGTCACCATCGCCGGATTCGCAATTGCATTAGACCTAAACAATCTAACCAACAACCTCACACCTACAAAACCTTCACCTACTAACTCATTCTCAACCTCACTAGGATATTTCCCAACAATCATACATCGACTACTCCCTCTAAAAACACTAAACATAAGCTTCAAAACAGCCCTAACCCTTCTAGACATTATCTGACTAGAAAAGGCCATTCCTAAAGTAACCTCCACAATACACATACTTACCTCCTCCACCCTTAGCAACCAAAAAGGCATAGTCAAACTATATTTCCTCTCATTCCTAGTCACACTACTATTTATCCCAATCATATTACTTGCCTAATTTCCACGAGTAATTTCGATAATGATAAATACCCCTATAAACAAAGTTCAACCAGACACAACCATTAACCATGCAGAGCAACTATACAAAGCAGCCACACCAACACCACCCTCACCTATCAACCCCAATCCATCACCATCATAAACCACTCATCCACCCATACTATTAAACTCTAACACCACATCCATACCCTCATAAAAATTAGCTACATACAACATACCCATCTCCATAAAAATACTCATCACCAGAACACCTAAAACTAATCAACTAGAGACCCATGTCTCAGGATACTCCTCAGCAGACATCGCAGTAGTATAACCAAATACAACCAACATCCCACCTAAATAAATCAAAAACACCATCAACCCTAAAAAAGACCCACCAAATCCCAACACCGCTAGACAACCCGAACACCCACTAATAATTAAACACAATCCACCATAAATAGGCGAAGGCTTCAGAGAGGTGCCTAAACAACCCGTACAAATCAATAAGCTTAGAAAATAAATTAATTCTGTCATAATTTCTACATAGACTTTAACTATGACCAATGACATGAAAAATCATCGTTGTTATTCAACTATAGAAACACCTAATGACAATCATCCGAAAAAAACACCCACTAATCAAAATCATTAACCACTCATTCATCGACCTCCCTGCCCCATCTAACATTTCATCATGATGAAACTTCGGCTCCCTCCTAGGCCTATGCTTAGTCATCCAAATCCTCACAGGACTATTCCTAGCCATACACTATACATCAGACACATCAACAGCATTCTCATCAGTCACCCATATTTGCCGAGATGTAAACTACGGATGACTTATCCGCTACCTACATGCAAACGGAGCCTCTATATTCTTTATTTGCCTCTTCCTCCACGTAGGGCGAGGTGTCTACTACGGCTCTTACAACATAATTGAAACCTGAAACATGGGCATCATCTTACTATTCGCTGTAATAGCAACAGCATTCATAGGCTACGTACTACCATGAGGACAAATATCTTTCTGAGGTGCTACAGTAATTACAAATCTACTATCAGCCATCCCCTACATCGGCACAACCCTGGTAGAATGAATTTGAGGAGGATTTTCAGTAGACAAAGCCACCCTCACACGATTCTTCGCATTCCACTTTATCCTGCCCTTCATCATTACAGCCCTAGTATTCGTCCACTTATTATTCCTCCACGAAACAGGCTCTAACAACCCATCAGGCCTAAACTCAGACGCAGATAAAATTCCATTTCACCCCTACTATACAATCAAAGATTTCTTAGGAGTATTAATCTTATTAATAGCTCTCATAATTTTGGTTTTATTTTTCCCAGATATTCTCGGAGACCCAGACAACTATACCCCAGCAAATCCACTCAACACCCCACCACACATTAAACCAGAATGATATTTCCTATTTGCCTACGCCATTCTACGCTCTATCCCTAACAAACTAGGAGGAGTCCTAGCCCTAATCCTATCAATCCTTATCCTAGCCGTCATACCACACCTCCACACCTCAAAACAACGAGGACTAACATTCCGACCAATCACACAAACAATATATTGAATCCTAGTAGCCGACCTACTTATCCTCACATGAATCGGAGGTCAACCAGTCGAATATCCATTCATTATCATCGGACAAATTGCCTCAATCGCCTATTTCGCCATCATCGTCATTTTCATACCAATCGCAGGAATAATTGAAAATGACATCTTAGACCTAAACTAAATGTCCTGATAGTATAAACATTACACTGGTCTTGTAAACCAGAAATGAAAAACCCCTCATTTTCTCAGGACATCAAGAAGGAAGGACTCCTCCCCCACCATCAGCACCCAAAGCTGATATTCTACTTAAACTACTTCTTGTACATAAATTTATTTAGTACATAATACATTTATGTATATCGTACATTAAATTATATTCCCCTAGCATATAAGCACGTATTAAATATTAATTCACCAAGACATTATATTCTATATCAACATAACATCCAACTAAACATGTCTATTAAGGACAATTAACAAATCAATGTTCTTAAGACATATCTGCGTTATCTTACATACACCATTCAGTCATAAATCTTTCTTGTCCACACGACTATCCCTGTCCCCATTTGGTCTATTAATCTACCATCCTCCGTGAAACCAACAACCCGCCCACCCATGCCCCTCTTCTCGCTCCGGGCCCATTAAACTTGGGGGTGACTAATGTGAAACTTTACCAGGCATCTGGTTCTTACTTCAGGGCCATATTAATGTTTTATCGTCCATACGTTCCCCTTAAATAAGACATCTCGATGGTACGGGTCTAATCAGCCCATGCCTAACATAACTGTGGTCTCGGGCAGTTGGTATTTTTTAATTTTCGGGATGCTATGACTCAGCATAGCCGTCAAGGCATGAAGGTCAACTTATAGTCTAGCTGGACTTCTCATTCAAGTATCATTTATCCCCATATAAACCTTACCACCATATTAATTAATGGCGCCGGGACATAATATAAGCAGTCCTAATTATGCAGTTGCTTTTACCACCTACCAATCACCTAAGGCTTATTATCCATGTCTTTTTCGGACATAACAAGTATATTAAAAACTACCTCAGCCAAACCCCCCTTTCCCCCCACCTGAATCGCCTATCCTTGTCAAACCCCAAAAGCAAGGGACTCCATATTCAGGACTCTTATCCATTCTGGTAATTCCCTAAATACAGCTTGAATTTTAGTATTAGGAAAAAAAAATAACTAAATTATTAATACCAAAAAACAACCCAAATCCCCTAATTTTTTTAAGTAGGATTTCAGTAT